TTAGAGAGAGAGAATTGATATACGATCTATTTGAAGCTGCTACAGGTATGCGAATGATGCATAATTACTTTCGCATCGGAGGAGTAGCCGCCGATCTACCTTATGGATGGATCGATAAATGTTTAGATTTCTGTGATTATTTTTTACGAGGAGTTGTTGAATATCAACAACTTATTACACAGAATCCCATTTTTATAGAACGAGTTGAAGGAGTCGGTTTTATTAGCGGAGAAGAAGCAGTAAATTGGGGCTTATCGGGACCGATGTTACGAGCTTCTGGAATACAATGGGATCTTCGTAAAGTTGATCCTTATGAGTCTTACAACCAATTTGATTGGAAAATCCAATGGCAAAAAGAAGGGGATTCATTAGCTCGCTATTTAGTACGAATGGGTGAAATGAGGGAATCCATCAAAATTATTCAACAGGCTGTAGAGAAAATTCCTGGGGGTCCTTATGAGAATTTAGAAGTCCGACGCTTTAAGAAAGCAAAGAATTCCGAATGGAATGATTTTGAATATCGATTTCTTGGTAAAAAACCTTCGCCCAATTTTGAATTGTCAAAGCAAGAGCTTTATGTAAGAGTGGAAGCTCCAAAAGGTGAATTAGGAATTTATCTGGTAGGAGATGATAGTCTTTTCCCCTGGAGATGGAAAATTCGTCCACCTGGTTTTATTAATTTGCAAATTCTTCCTCAACTAGTTAAAAAAATGAAATTGGCTGATATCATGACGATATTAGGTAGTATAGATATCATTATGGGGGAAGTTGATCGTTGAAATGATAATAGATAGGGTAGAGGTAGAAACTATCAATTCTTTTTCGAAATCGGAATTATTAAAAGAAGTCTATGGACTGATATGGATTCTACCTATTTTGACCCTCCTACTGGGAATCACAATAGAAGTACTGGTAATTGTGTGGTTAGAAAGAGAAATATCCGCATCGATACAACAACGTATTGGTCCTGAATATGCTGGCCCCCTGGGACTGCTTCAAGCTATAGCCGATGGAACTAAGCTCCTTTTTAAGGAGGATATCCTGCCATCCCGAGGAGATATTCCTTTATTTAGCATTGGACCCTCTATAGCAGTCATATCAATTTTATTAAGTTTTTTAGTTATCCCTTTAGGATATCGTTTTGTTTTAGCCGATCTTAGTATTGGTGTTTTTTTATGGATTGCCATTTCAAGTATTGCTCCTATTGGTCTTCTTATGGCAGGATATAGCTCAAATAATAAATATTCTTTTTTAGGCGGTCTACGAGCTGCTGCTCAATCTATTAGTTATGAAATACCATTAACTTTTTGTGTGCTAGCAATATCTCTACGTGTGATTCGTTAAAATAGGATCTTTTTCCTCTAAAATCCATTGAATATTTATCTTCCTTTTCTTATTCTATATTCGGGTTGGTAAGTTAAACTAGATAGCTATATGAGTGAAACAAAACAGCTTATTAATTTGTAGTAAAAAGAAAAAATCTCATTTCCTACGTACAAGAAAAAAGTTGAAGTAAACATAAGCAGTGTAAACTCTTTACCCCAAGGTTGAGATTTTTTGATTAGTCATCATATCTTGAAGCGGGCAAGAATAAAGGATTCGCGATATGGAATTCCATTATCCTAGTTATTACTATAACTTATAATCATAAGAGGAATCCATCAAAAGTTAGTGAGGGGTTAGGAACACTAAAGTACATAAAGGATTAGTAATGAGGAAATCTAAGGCATTAGAGATTTTTCCTCATAAAAGGAATCATAATAAGGACTTGAAATTGGTAGAAATGATCAAGTAGTACTTTCTTCGGATTCCGATCCAGAGTATGTTCCCATTCACTTGTTAAGGAAATGGCTATCAAGAACGAATTAACCCTTTATTCCTTTTTTCTTTTTAAGTACCCCTCCCGGGGGAAAGAAGAATAGGACAAAAGATATGGAATGCAATACAAAAAAAGATCTTTATTTATTCTTTCCTTCCTCTATTCATATTCATACAGAATTCCTCATGAACTAATGCCCAATTCTTTTCATTTATTAATTGCTATAACGAGTGTTTTATTCCAAGATTAAGTTATTGCTGAACAAAGAAAAATTCTCATTATATTATAAAGGACGAGATCAATTCGGAAGCGCTTTTTCTTATTCTAGCAGACGGAATTCCTTTGGTCTAATTTAGGACTTTCCAATCGATTTTATCTTACCTAATTCTATCTATGCCCAGGGGGATAATACCGAAATGAAACAACCCTTTCCTTTTTTCTGATCATAGAGAAGCCGTATGAAGCTAAGGTTTCATGTACGGTTTTGGAATAGCGGTGGGAACTGTGATGTTATCATCGACTATGATTATCTAACAGTTCAAGTACAGTTGATATAGTTGAAGCACAGTCAAAATATGGTTTTTTTGGATGGAATCTTTGGCGTCAGCCTATAGGTTTTCTGGTTTTTCTAATTTCTTCTTTGGCAGAATGTGAAAGATTACCCTTTGATTTACCAGAAGCAGAGGAAGAATTAGTAGCAGGTTATCAAACCGAATATTCCGGTATCAAATATGGTTTATTTTATCTTGTTTCTTACCTAAATTTATTAGTTTCCTCTTTATTTGTAACAGTTCTCTACTTAGGCGGGTGGAATTTATCTATTCCCTATATATCCTTTTTTGGATTTTTCCAAATGAATAAAATGGTTGGAATTTTGGAAATGACAATGGGTATCTTTATTACATTAACTAAAGCTTATTTATTTCTCTTCATTTCTATCACAATAAGATGGACTTTACCCAGGATGAGAATGGATCAGTTATTAAATCTTGGATGGAAATTTCTTTTACCTATTTCCCTGGGCAATCTCTTATTAACAACTTCTTCCCAACTTGTTTCACTATAAATAAGATAATACAATAATAATAAGAATATTTTCAACACAAAAATTCTCTCAAACAAGAGAAAGAAACATACCTTTTTCATAGATATTTATAATATGTTCCCTATGGTAACTGGGTTCATGAGTTATGGTCAACAAACAATACGCGCTGCAAGGTACATTGGTCAAAGTTTCATAATTACCTTATCCCACACAAATCGTTTACCTATAACGATTCACTACCCTTATGAAAAATCAATTACATCGGAGCGTTTCCGGGGGCGAATCCACTTTGAATTTGATAAATGTATTGCTTGTGAAGTATGTGTTCGCGTATGCCCGATAGATCTACCCCTTGTGGATTGGAGATTTGAAAAGGATATTAAAAGGAAACAATTGCTTAATTATAGTATTGATTTTGGAGTTTGTATATTTTGTGGTAATTGTGTTGAGTACTGTCCGACAAGCTGTTTATCAATGACTGAAGAATATGAACTTTCTACTTATGATCGTCATGAATTGAATTACAATCAAATTGCTTTGAGTCGGTTACCAATCTCCATAATGGGAGATTACACAATTCAAACAATTAGGAATTCGACTCAAAGTAAAATAGAGGAAGAAAAATCTTTGAATTCAAGAACGATTACTAATTACTAGGATTTTTCTTTTTTGTTAGAAAAATCCAATAGTTCTTTACTAACTATAAAGAAAAACGAATAACTACTGCTTATTGCAAATTATTCCTGATTTAAAATGAGAGTAGATTTTCGTGATGTGATTTCTAACTATACAACTTATATACAAAAAATATCCTAATCCCTTTTTCCTTCCTTGAATCTTTTAGTTTTAGTCAGTTCATGAAAAATTTTATACTATTAATTTATTCTTATCCATAATGGATTTACCTGGACCAATACATGAGATTCTTGTGCTATTTGGGGAATTTTTTCTTCTACTAGGGGGCATAGGAGTAGTATTACTTACCAACCCAATTTATTCTGCCTTTTCGCTGGGATTAGTTCTTATTTGTATATCCTTATTCTATATTTTATTGAATTCCTACTTTGTAGCTGTCGCACAACTTCTTATTTATGTGGGAGCCATAAATGTCTTGATCATATTTGCCGTAATGTTCATAGATGGCTCAGAATGGTCTAAAAATAAGAATTATTGGACTATTGGAGATGGGTTCACTTCACTCGTTTGTATAACTATTCTTTTTTCACTAATGACTACTATCCCAGATACGTCATGGTATGGAATTCTTTGGACTACAAGATCAAACCAAATAGTAGAACAGGGTCTCATAAATAACGTTCAACAAATTGGGATTCATTTAGCAACTGATTTTTATCTTCCGTTTGAACTCATTTCTATAATTCTTCTAGTTTCTTTAATAGGTGCAATTACTATGGCTCGGCAATAAGAAATACTTAGAATGAGTCAAAATTCTTAGAATTTCAAATCTAAAATAAGTAACTAAAATAAATAACTAAAAAAGAATCACAATTTTGATTTAGTAAAACCCATCTACTGCCAACAAATACCTTCTCTTCTCTTTTGTTGTGTAATTGTTCTATTCTAATTAATTGAATCGGTTCAATTCTTGTCCTCATATTGAAATGAATCGAGATTGATAAGGAGTTAGTTAATGATGTTTGAGCATGTACTTTTTTTGAGTGTCTATTTATTTTCGATTGGTATCTATGGATTGATCACAAGCCGAAACATGGTTAGAGCTCTAATATGTCTTGAACTTATACTGAATTCAATTAATCTAAATCTCGTAACATTTTCTGATCTATTTGATAGTCGCCAATTAAAAGGAGACATTTTCGCAATTTTTGTTATAGCCCTTGCGGCTGCTGAAGCAGCTATTGGACTATCCATTCTTTCTTCCATCCATCGTAACAGGAAATCAACTCGTATCAATCAATCTAATTTTTTGAATAATTAGACTTTTGAATAATTAGACATAGAATCCTCTAAACAAATAAACAAAGGCGCACATATAATGATAATATAAAATTCAAATATTAAGATGAATAGAAATCGAATACTATTTTCTTATTATTTTATTATTTTAGAATATCTATTTTTTGAGTAGGTTATTGTATAGTATTCTTTTTTACTTATTGAATTTTTGCAATTCATTGATATTGCAATTTGAATATTGCAATAATTTATATTGAAAACACGATAGCCAATTTATTGGCTAGTTCGAATTCGTATGTACAATTCGTATAATTATGATTGTTGAAGACCAAAATTCAAGTCTCTTGGCTCTTTTCACGCTTTCTCACAAACGGATTAAGAAATATATTGCATTATTTATTTGTTGAAGTTTGGATAAACCATTGCTTCGTCTGGTGCCTACAATACATATGACTCATATAGTACTAATTTCATTTTTACCAGATCGAAAATTTTTATGTTGAAAAGGAAAATTTATAGATCCAATGTCACATTCCGTAAAAATTTATGATACATGTATAGGATGCACTCAATGTGTACGAGCTTGTCCAACAGATGTATTAGAAATGATACCCTGGGATGGGTGTAAAGCCAAGCAAATTGCTTCTGCCCCGAGAACCGAAGATTGTGTGGGTTGTAAGAGATGCGAATCTGCCTGCCCAACAGATTTTTTAAGTGTCCGCGTTTATTTAGGGCCTGAAACAACCCGCAGCATGGCTCTATCTTATTGATACGTTACAAAAAACTCCACTTGAATCGTCTGATTCCTCTTTACCGAAGAAGCCTGTGCTCGAAATAAGCGAGCACGGGCTTTTCTGGTCAAAACGTATCTTGTCTTTATCACTTTATCATGAGTTATTTTCCTTGGTTAACAATACTTGTTGTTTTGCCGATATTTGCAGGTTCATTAATTTTCTTTTTACCTCATAGGGGAAACAAAATCGTTAGGTGGTATACTATATCTATTTGTTTATTAGAATTCCTTCTAATGACTTATGCATTCTGTTATCATTTCCAATTGGAGGATCCCTTAATCCAATTAAAGGAGGATTCTAAATGGATAGATGTCTTTGATTTCCACTGGAGATTGGGAATCGATGGACTTTCATTAGGATCTATTTTATTGACAGGATTTATCACTACTTTAGCTACTTTAGCAGCTTGGCCGGTTACCCGGAATTCGCGATTATTCTATTTCCTGATGCTAGCAATGTATAGTGGTCAAATAGGATTATTTTCTTCGCGAGACCTTTTACTTTTTTTTATCATGTGGGAGTTAGAATTAATTCCTGTTTACTTACTTTTATCCATGTGGGGGGGAAAGAGGCGTCTGTATTCAGCTACAAAGTTTATTTTGTATACTGCAGGCGGTTCCATTTTTTTCTTAATCGGAGTTCTAGGTATGGGCTTATATGGTTCCAACGAACCAAGATTAGATTTGGAAAGATTAATTAATCGATCATACCCTGCAACATTGGAAATACTATTTTATTTGGGCTTCCTTATTGCTTATGCTGTCAAATTGCCAATTATACCCCTACATACGTGGTTACCAGATACCCATGGGGAAGCGCATTACAGTACATGTATGCTTTTAGCGGGAATCCTATTAAAGATGGGAGCATACGGATTGATTCGGATCAATATGGAATTGTTACCTCATGCTCATTATCTATTTTCCCCCTGGTTGGTAATAATAGGAGCGATGCAAATAATCTATGCAGCTTCAACTTCTCTTGGTCAACGAAATTTCAAAAAAAGAATAGCCTATTCCTCCGTATCTCACATGGGTTTCATAATTATAGGAATTGGTTCCATAACCAACATTGGACTCAATGGAGCTATTTTACAAATACTATCCCATGGATTTATTGGTGCTACACTTTTTTTCTTGGCGGGAACGGCTTGTGATAGAATGCGTCTTGTTTATCTCGAAGAACTGGGGGGGATATCTATCCCAATGCCGAAAATTTTTACCATGTTTAGTAGCTTTTCAATGGCTTCTCTTGCCTTACCAGGAATGAGCGGTTTTGTTGCAGAATTAGTAGTATTTTTTGGACTAATTACTAGTCCCAAATTTCTGTTAATGCCAAAAATCCTAATTACTTTTGTAATGGCAATTGGAATGATATTAACTCCTATTTATTTATTATCTATGTTACGCCAGATGTTCTATGGATACAAGCTATTTCATGTTCCAAACGCAAATTTTGTGGATTCTGGACCGCGAGAACTCTTTCTTTTAATCTGTATCTTTTTACCAGTAATAGGAATTGGTATTTATCCAGATTTTGTTCTCTCGCTATCCGTTGACAGGGTAGAGGCTCTCTTATCCAATTATTATCCTAAATAGGACTTTTTTTTTTTAACTAGTCCGCTCTATACTCTATATTCCATAGTGGAAAAACCAAATAATTCAGAAAAAAGTAAAAAAGTCTAAGTCTAATTAGATATATCTCGAATTTTTGAGAACCCTTTGAGAAGGCGTTCAAGGGGTTCTCAAATCAAACAAAAATGGAAAAACTTTCATTTCATGAAGGTTTTATGTTATGTAATCATTTAGATGGTAATGTAAATGAACCATAACTATGTAAACCTATTCCTAATAGATTGATACCAAAATAGCAGATCCAAATTATAAGAAATCCTATTGAAGCTACAAGTGCGGAATTCGTACCCTTCCAATTTGGATTTGTTCTACTATGTAAATAAATTGCGAATATGGTCCAAGTAATAAATGCCCAAGTTTCCTTAGGATCCCAATTCCAATAGGATCCCCACGCCTCATTAGCCCATACTGCTCCACAAAGAATACCTATGGTTAAAAGGGTAAACCCTAGGCTAATGACACGATAACTCCAAGAATCCAAACGCTCAGTTAATTGATATTTGTAATAATTTGAAAATGAAGGAAAAGAGGTGTTTTTTAAAGCACTTCTTTTTGCATAGAAATATTCAATCTCATTAAACTCACTAAAGAAAAATGTTTTAAGTAAAACATTTTTTTTCTTTTTAGAAAAGAAATCGAAATTCTTTCGAAATTTAATGATTAGAAGAGCGGCGGATAATAAGGATCCGCACAAAAGAGTTGCATAGCTTAGTAACATCATACTGACATGCATCATTAACCACTGAGATTGTAGAGCAGGTACTAGTATTGTGGATTGATGCATTTCAGTTAAAAGACCCGACGTGGCAAAGCCTTGCGTTAAAATAGTACTTGGCGTAGTTATTGTGCTTAAATCATTTTTAGAGTTCTGTATCTTAGGAATCGTATGAAGAATATACAGAGCCCATGAAAGGAAGATCAATGACTCATATAAATTACTTAATGGAAAATGTCCCGAAGAAGCCCAACGAGAAACTAAGAATCCTGTTATAGATAAAAAAGTTGCTATCATTCCTTTTTCTGACGAATCATGTAATCCCCCAAGTTCACGAACTAATAAGGTTATCAAATGAATCGTAATCACAATTGAAATAGTTGAGAAAGAGATATGAGTTAGTATATGTTCTAAAGTTGCAAATAGCATAAGGAGAAGGTCCCATTACAAAATTGGAAATTTCGAATTGAATCCATTTTCTAATCTATTGTATTCTTTTTCGAGAATGCCGCCACTCGGACTCGAACCGAGATGCTTGAGCACTGCTTCCTAAGAGCAGCGTGTCTACCAATTTCACCATGGCGGCTAACTTGAAATAATAGAGAACTTAAAAGAATAATAGTTATTCTCTGGCAAATCGTCGAGATTGGGAGAGTCCATAGAATTTAGGAACATTAGAATCTTCATTAAAATAGACTTCGTTTGGTAGTATCATTGCGGATTTTTTTAACAAAAAACTCTTGCTTTGCTCAATAGAAACAAAGCTTGAAAGAGTTGGAACTGTTTTTTCTCAGTTGCAAGATAGAACTAATTTTTTCTAATTAGTTTCTCATTGAAATTATTTCAAATCTTTCAATGCAATGGACAAAATCCAAAAAACCTTTTCTATCTATCCATTAGAATTTCTAGAATTTCATCATTAAATACAAAGAATTTTGTATTTTAGCAAAATTTCTAGAATGAAAGCCTTTATTCTCTTATTAATACGATTTACCAAGCCTAAACCAATTTATTTGTGGATTTTGGATAAGATAGGTAGAAGGTGTAAGTCCTATTGCAAGAATACTCTACTTTTCATAATAGAATCCTCATATTTTATTATGAGGATTCTATTATGAAAAGTTCGTTGATAGGAAAAGAATACTTAGGACACAGTATAGCAAAAACTTTTGTTCTATATATCAGAGGGGTTAGTTCTAAGAATATTGTACCGAGGAATTCGACACATAAAAGTACATTCATTAATTAATCCGAATTATTCATATTAAATAATTGGAATTTCTTTTGGATAGGTCAATTCAAATTATTCCAAAACCAGATTATTTGTTTGTTGCCCAGAAAAACCCTTTGGTTTTGGATGCTCGCTGCCGCTGGAAAATGATCTTGATTTTGCTAAAGAATAAGATTGTACTATGGAAAAATAAGTCTTTTTCTTCCAAAGATTTTTACGAATACGCTTTTTTGACATCGAAGTACGTTTTTTTGGAACTGCCATTTAAAAAGGAGATTACTTTTTTCTAGTTGTATGTGAAAGACATCTATTGCCGCAAATCAATCCTTCTTTCTGCTTTTTCTTAGTATTTATACTTAGATACTGAACTGAAATTCTGAATTCTTTTTTATTTCATTTTCTCTAATGCGGATAAGACAAGAATTTTTTAGCATATTTTTCATTTAGCATATTTTTCATATATATTTTGGATTTTGTTTTAATAATATAGAATATATACAAAGGTTTTCTATTTAAATCAATTTATATATCAAGTATAATTCATATATAGATATATGGTACGGGGGTCTATCCCCCATATAAGATGGGGGGATAAAAGGAAGGGAAAATTCAAATAGTTAATTAAGTTCAGAATGGTATTCCATAATTGAATTCCAATCAAAACAAAAAAAAATAGTTAGTCTCTTAAACAAGACATTCTATAAAACTTAGGTAATTCTAGTCATTAGGATTTCTGTTCTATATGAAGTAAGGAATATTCGAGAATTTCCTATAAACATAGGTTTTCATTGGAATTCAATCAATCAGTTACGAAACATGAGAGTTGCTTCACCTTCATTGTAATAGAAAGAAATACAAAAATGAATAAAAAAATGAATAGAAAGTAAAATGATTCAATCCTTTTTTATATTTTAATAAATATCCTTCTTTAGATAATAACTAAGTAACAAAGTTATTTGATTAACTTTTTGAATTTAACCAAGTAAACCCATTCTTCATTTTTGATTATTTCAATGAGAGAAATTTGGAAAAATGAAGAATTCCAGTATTTTGTCTTATTCTTTTTTTTTTTTTTTATTCCTTCAGAAAGAGATAAGAATTGGTTTGGTGAATCGGAAACAATTTTATTTTCTAAAAAAATTGAAGTAAAAATTTCCATTTCTTTTCTTATGGAACATACATATCAATATGCATGGGTAATCCCTCTTCTCCCACTTCCAGTTATTATGTCAATGGGGTTTGGACTTATTCTTATTCCGACAGCAACAAAAAATCTTCGTCGAATATGGGCTTTTCCTAGTGTTTTACTCTTAAGTATAGCTATGGTATTCTCAGTTCACCTATCTATTCAACAAATAAATGGAAGTTCTATCTATCAATATCTATGGTCTTGGACCGTCAATAATGATTTTTCCTTAGAATTTGGATACTTGATCGACCCGCTTACTTCTATTATGTTAATACTAATTACTACAGTAGGAATCCTCGTTCTTATTTATAGTGACGATTATATGTCTCACGATGAAGGATATTTGAGATTTTTTGTTTATATAAGTTTTTTCAATACTTCCATGTTGGGATTGGTTACTAGTTCCAATTTGATACAAATTTATTTTTTTTGGGAACTTGTGGGAATGTGTTCCTATTTATTGATAGGCTTTTGGTTTACACGGCCAATTGCAGCGAGTGCTTGTCAAAAAGCTTTTGTAACTAATCGTGTAGGGGATTTTGGTCTGTTATTAGGAATTTTAGGTTTTTTTTGGATAACAGGTAGTTTAGAGTTTCGGGATTTGTTCAAAATAGCTAATAACTGGATTCCTAATAATGGGATTAATTCCTTACTTACTACTTTGTGTGCTTTTTTATTATTCCTTGGTGCAGTTGCAAAATCTGCACAATTCCCTCTTCACGTATGGTTACCCGATGCTATGGAAGGACCCACTCCCATTTCGGCTCTTATACACGCAGCAACTATGGTTGCTGCGGGGATTTTTCTTCTAGCTCGACTTCTTCCTCTTTTCATATCCCTACCCTTAATAATGAGTTTCATTTCTTTAGTAGGTACAATAACACTCTTCTTAGGAGCTACTTTAGCTCTTGCTCAGAGAGATATTAAAAGAAGCTTAGCCTATTCTACAATGTCTCAATTGGGTTATATGATGTTAGCTCTAGGTATAGGTTCTTATCAAGCTGCTTTATTCCATTTGATCACTCATGCTTATTCTAAAGCTTTATTGTTCTTGGGATCCGGATCCGTTATTCATTCAATGGAACCTCTTGTTGGATATTCACCAGATAAAAGTCAGAATATGGTTCTTATGGGTGGTTTAAGAAAATACGTTCCAATTACAAGAACGACTTTTTTATGGGGTACGCTTTCTCTTTGTGGTATTCCACCTCTTGCTTGCTTCTGGTCCAAAGATGAAATCCTTAGTAATAGTTGGTTGTATTCACCCTTTTTTGGAATAATAGCCTCTTTTACTGCAGGATTAACTGCGTTTTATATGTTTCGGATATATTTACTTACTTTTGATGGGTACCTGCGTGTTCATTTTCAAAATTACAGTAGCACTAAAGAGGGCTCGTTGTATTCAATATCCTTATGGGGAAAAAGGATACCCAAAGGAGTGAATAGAGATTTCATTTTATCAACAACGAAGAGTGGAGTTTCTTTTTTTTCACAAAATATATCCAAAATTCATGGTAATACAAGAAATAGGATAGGGTCCTTTAGTACTTCCTTTGGGGTTAAAAACACTTTTGTCTATCCTCATGAAACGGGAAATACTATGCTATTCCCTCTTTTTATATTACTGCTTTTTACTTTGTTCATTGGATCCATAGGAATCCATTTTGATAATGGAGTAATGGATAATGGAATAGCGGAGTTAACCATATTATCAAAGTGGTTAACTCCCTCAATAAGCTTTTTCCAGGAAAGTTCTAATTCTTCCATAAATTCATATGAATTTATCACTAATGCAATTTCTTCTGTAAGTCTAGCTATGTTTGGTCTATTCATAGCATATATCTTCTATGGATCTGCTTATTCTTTTTTTCAGAATTTATATTTTAAAAATTCCCTTGTAAAAGAGAGTCCGAAAAAGTCTTTTTTGGATCAAGTAAAAAAAAAGATATACAGTTGGTCATATAATCGTGGTTATATAGATATTTTCTATACTAGGGTCTTTACCCTGGGTATAAGAGGATTAACCGAACTAACGCAGTTTTTCGATAAGGGTGTCATTGATGGAATTACCAATGGGGTAGGTCTTGCTGGTTTTTGTATAGGAGAAGAAATTAAATATGTAGGGGGAGGGCGAATAT